TAATCCATTATCCTTATACATGAAGATAATAAATTCGGTCGTTGTGGTCGGGCTCTATTATGGATTTCTGACCACATTCTCTATAGGGCCCTCTTATCTCTTCCTTCTCCGAGCTCGGGTTATGGAAGAAGGAACCGAGAAGGAGGTATCAGCAACAACTGGTTTTATTGCAGGACAGCTCATGATGTTCATATCGATATATTATGCGCCTCTGCATCTAGCATTGGGTAGACCTCATACAATAACTGTCCTAGTTCTACCGTATCTTTTGTTTCATTTATTCTGGAACAATCAGAAAAACTTTTTTGATTCTGGGTCTACTACCAGAAATTCAATGCGTAATCTTAGCATTCAATGTGTATTCCTGAATAATCTAATTTTTCAATTATTCAACCATTTCATTTTACCAAGTTCCACGTTATCCAGATTAGTCAACATTTCTATGTTTCGATGCAACAACAATCTTTTCTTTTTCACAAGTAGTTTTGTTGGTTGGTTAATTGGTCACATTTTATTCATGAAATGGGTTGGATTGGTATTATTCTGGATACGGCAAAATCCTTCTATTCGATCTAATAAGTATCTTGTGTCAGAATTGAGAAATTCTATGGCTCGAATCTTTAGTATTCTCTTATTTATCACCTGTGTTTACTATTTAGGCAGAATGCCGTCGCCTATTTTCACTAAGAAACTGAAAGAGAAAGAAACCTCAGAAACGGAAGAAGGGGGAGAAAGAAAGGATGAATTTCACTTTCAAGAGGCACGCTATCAAGATAGCCCAGTTTACAAATATTCTGATCTGGAGACCCATCAAGGGAATTGGGAATTGGGAAGACTGAAAGAAGAGAAAAAGAAAAGATTGTGGGTTGAAAAGGCTGAAAAAACTTTTGTCACTTTTTTTTTCAATTATAAACGATGGAATCGTCCATTACGATATATAAAAAATGAGAAATTAGAAAAGGCTTTACGCAATGAAATGTCACAATTTTTTTTTTTTACATGTACAAGTGATGGGAGACGAATAATATCTTTTACATATCCGCCCAGTTTATCAACTTTTTCTGAAATTCTAGAACAAAGAATTTCTTTGTACATAATAGAAAAACTATATGACGAATCTATTTATAATTCTTGGATTTCTACTAATGAAAAAAAAGAGTACAATTTGAACAATGAATTGATAAGCCGAATCAAAATTATAGAAAAAGATGAGAGATCTCCTAGTCTGGATATACTTGAAAAAAGAACCATATTATGTGATGATGTAAAAAAAAAAGAATGTTTTCCAAAAGCATATGATCCTTTTTTCAAAGGACCAAATCGGGGAACGAGAAAAGAATTAAAATCACGTGCAATCATGAATACTTATAAAGATACAGAAAATTTAGTAGAATCTTTTTTTATAAATAAGATTCATAATCTACTTCTTAATGATTCCGTAGAAAAAGTAATTGATTTAGAAAGTCAGGCAAAATATTTGCAATTTGTATTTTATGTAATTACAACACGTACAAAATATCAAAAAACAATGAAAAAGAAATCTATTGGGATTAGACTAGAAGAAATAAGTAAAAAGGTTTCTCGATGGTCATACAGATTAGCCGAGAATTTGGGAGAAGAGGAAGAAGAAAATGAAGAAGAATTGGAGGAAGAATCTTATGGGATTCATTCAAGAAGAGCCAAACGTGTGATAATTTTTAATGATAATGATCAGAATACCAATTCTATTTCTAGTATTTATAATCTTTCTAGTATTCAAAATACTAGTAACAATGATCAAAATGATAATCAAACGGAAGAGGGAGAGGTTACTTTGATACGTTACTCACAACAATCGGATTTTCGTCGCAATCTAATCAAAGGATCCATGCGCGCTCAAAGACGTAAAACAGTTATTTTTGGCCTCTTTCAAGTCAATGTACGTTCCTCACTTTTTTTTGATCGTCTAGACAAAACATCTTTTTTTTCGTCTTTTGATATCAATGAAATGAAGAATCTAATTTTTAGGAATTGGATGGGCAGAGAACAAGAATCAGAATTAAAAATTTCCTATTTTGAAAATGAAGATACAAAAGAAGAAAAAGAATATAAAAATGAACAGATAGAAATATCAGAAGCTTGGGATACCTTTATATTTACTCAAGTAATAAGAGGTTTGATGTTAGTAACCCAATCTTTTATTAGAAAATACATTCTATTACCTTCATTCATAATAGTCAAAAATATTTTACGTATGTTATTATTCCAAATTCCCGAGTGGGACGAGGATTTTAAGGAATGGAATAGAGAAATGCATATTAAATGCACCTATAATGGTGTTCAATTGTCAGAAACAGAATTTCCCCAAGATTGGTTAATAAATGGTATTCAGATAAAGATTCTATACCCTTTCCGTCTAAAACCTTGGAGAAAATCTAAGGAACGATCTCATCATAGAGATATAATTAAAAAAAAAGAATTTATTTTGAACAATATATGTCTTTCACATACAACGATAAAAAGGAGTCACTTACCTTTTGAATGGCAGTTCCAAAAAAACGTACTTCTATGTCAAAAAAGCATATTCGTAGAAATCTTTGGAAAAAAAAAGGATCTTTAGAGGCAGTAAAAGCTTTTTCTTTAGCTAAATCTATTTCCACCGGAAAGTCAAAAAGTTTTTTTGTACGACAAAAAAAGTCTTGAAAAAATCTTAATTGACATGTTTCAAAGAACTTAAAAATTCCCATTTTTTAAATGTAATTTTTTAATTGTAAGATAAATAATTAAATTTGACTAATGTATTGTATTGTATTTCTCCTTATTAGTTAGAACTGGATAATATGAAAAATAAGAATCTTTCTGCCTACTTGATTCAAAGTACACAGTATTGTGTATTTTCTTTATTTTGTATCATTTTTTTTTTATTTTTTAGAGTCTTTATGTATTTCTATTATATTCTATTTATTAATTATTAAGATTTATATTTATTTATATTGAATATATTGAATTCGTAAGATGGTTTTTTCTTTACTATGAATTGTGCTTTTCAAAATAGAAAAGCACAATTACGATAGACAAGGAAGAATCTTAATATTTCATTCTATTTTATACTAATTTATACTAAGGTGTTGGGTCTCAAAATCGTTAGAAAAAAATTATGAATTTTATACTCCGATTTAGAACGAAACTTTTGAGTTCTGATTGTTCTGGATAAACAAGAGCTAGGTTTATAGTACGTAAAAGTTGATTATGAAAACTGAACTTACGAAGATGAATATACTAATTAAGTATTATTGAGATTGAACATTTCCATATGAATAGAAATGCATCTTTCTTCATTGTTTCCTAAACTCTTAAACTTTATTTAATATCGACAATTACATATGAATTTCATATTATTATTTAAAGCAAGCCGCCATGGTGAAATTGGTAGACACGCTGCTCTTAGGAAGCAGTGCTAGAGCATCTCGGTTCGAGTCCGAGTGGCGGCATAAATAATAATTCATATTTAAGAATATAGACACAATAGATCTAATAGAATATAAAATATTTTATATTCTATTTAATCCCCTCCCCGATTTCAATTATTTAAATTATTGAAATCCATTTTTTCAAAGGGAATCCTCTTTATGATATTTGCGACCTTAGAACATATATTAACTCATATTTCCTTTTCGGTCATCTCAATTGTGATTATAATTCATTTGATGAACTTATTAGTCTACGAAATCGAAGGATTACGTAATTCGTCAGAAAAAGGTATGATAGCTACTTTTTTTTCTATAACAGGGTTTTTAGTTATTCGTTGGAATTCTTCGGGACATTTTCCTTTAAGTAATTTATACGAATCATTAATCTTCCTTTCATGGAGTTTATCCATTATTCATATGATTCCGTATATTGGGAATCATAAAAATGATTTAAGCGCAATAACTGCACCAAGTGCCGTTTTTACCCAAGGTTTCGCCACGTCAGGTCTTTCAACTGAAATGCATAAACCCGAAATATTAGTACCTGCTCTACAATCTCAGTGGTTAATGATGCATGTCAGTATGATGCTATTGAGCTATGCAGCTCTTTTATGTGGATCGTTATTATCAGTTGCTCTTATAGTGATTACATTTCAAAAAAGAATCGATTCTTTTTTGAAAAACAATAATTTTTTAAGTTTAAGGAAGTCCTTTTTCGCTCAAATATTCCATATGACTAAAGAAAAAGTAAGTGTATTAAAAACTACTTCTTTCCTCTCATTTCAAAATTTTTACAAATATCAATTAATTCAGCGTTTGGATTATTGGAGTTATCGTGTGATTAGTTTAGGGTTTACCTTTTTAACCATAGGCATTCTTTCTGGAGCAGTATGGGCTAATGAAACATGGGGTTCGTATTGGAATTGGGACCCTAAGGAAACTTGGGCATTTATTACTTGGACCATATTTGCAATTTATTTACATACTAGAAAAAATGCAAAATTGCAAGATAAAGGCATAAATTCGGCATTTGTAGCTTCTATAGGATTTATCCTAATTTGGATATGCTATTTTGGAATCAATCTATTAGGAATTGGGTTCCATAGTTATGGTTCATTCCAATTAATATCTAATTGAATAAAATAAACTACATAAAGAATGCATAAAAAAATCGTCTGATACACAATGAAATTTTGTGCAAGTTTTTGAGAACCTTTTAAAAATAGAAGAATTATTCAAAAGGTTCTCAAAAACTTGCACAAAAAATGAGATGTATCTCATTTAAATTTTAAAATTCTAATTCGCACTTCCTTTTTTTTCATTGTACGACGAATAATCGTGAAAATAGGAAAGTCAAAGAATTCTAAGACTTTCATTACAATTAATGAAATTTATTTCATTTAATATTGAATCTAAAAAAAGAATTAGTCTTTATAAAAATAATTAGATAATGGAACTTGTACCTTGTCAACCGATAACGGGAGAACGAAATCAGGATAAATATCAATTCCTATTACAGGTAGAAAGATACAGATCGAAACAAAGAGTTCTCGTGGTCCAGAATCAAAAAAATTCGAGTTTGTAATATAGAATAGCTTATATCCATAGAAAATCTGACGACGTAACATAGATGATAAAAAAATAGGAGTTAATATCATTCCAATTGCCATTACAAAAGTAATTAAAATCTTTGTCATTAAAAGATATTTTTGGCTGGTAATTATTCCAAAAAAGACTAAAAATTCTGCAACAAAACCACTCCTTCCTGGCAATGCAAGAGAAGCCATCGAAAAACTACTAAACGTGGTCAAGATTTTTGGCATTGGGATAGATATCCCCCATCTCTTCGAGATAAACAAAACGTATTCCTATCACAACTTGTTCTTGCTAAGAAAAAAGAGTGCAATCCATGAGAGAGTATTTGTAAAATGGCTCTATTAAAGTCCATGCCAGTTATAGAACCAATCCCTATAATTAAGAAATCTATGTGAGATACAGAAGAATAAGCAATACGTTTTTTTTTTTAAATTGCGTTGATCAAAAGAGGTTGAAGCTGCATAAATGATTTGTATTGTTCCTACTATCACCAACCAGGGAGATAATCTAGAATAAGAGTGAGCTAATAATTCCATATTGATCCGAATTAATCCATATGCTCCCATCTTTAATAAAATTCCAGTTAAAAGCATACATGTACTGTAATGTGCTTCACCATGGGTATCTGGTAACCCTATATGTAGGGATATCATCGGCGATTTGACAGCATAAGCAATAAAAAAACCAAAAAATATAGTATTATTTATAACGCTGCAGGATACGATTGATTAGCTAATTTTTCTAAATCTAATGTTGGTTCATTGGAACCATATAAACCCATACCTATAACTCCTATTAAGAGAAAAATGGAACCTCCGGCAGTGCACAAAAGAAACTTTGTAACCGATTACAGGTCTTTTTTTCCTCCCCGCATGGATAAAAGTAAATAAACAGGAATTAATTCTAATTTCCACATGATGAAAAAAAAGTAAAAGGTCTCGAGAAGAAAATGATCCTATTTGGCCACTATACATTGCTAACATCAAGAAATAGAAAAATCACGGATTTCGAATAACTGGGCAAGCTGCTAAAGCAGCTAAAGTAGTGATAAATCCTGTCAGTAAAATGGGTCCTATGGAAAGTCCATCGGTTCCCAGTATCCGGTGAAAATCAAAAAGATTGATCCATTTAGAATCCTCCTTCAATTGGGTTAATGGATCGTCCAATTGGAAGTGATAACAAAATACATAGCTTATTAGAAGTAAATATACTATATGTATAGTATAACACTTGTACACCTTATTTACCTTATGAGGGAAAAAGACAATTCAAGAACCTGCAAATACGGGCAAAATAATAAGTATTGTTAACCAAGGAAAATAACTCGTGATAAAGACAAGATAAAATTAGACCAGAAAATCCCGCGCTCGGGAGAAGAATAATATATTTTCTTTTCTCGAGTACGGGCTTTTGTCGGTAAAGAGGAATCAAATGATTCAAGTGGAATTTTTTGTCACATATCAATAAGAAAGACCCATGCTGCGAGTTGTTTCATGCCATAAATAAACACGGACACTCAAAAAATCCGTTGGACAAGCGGATTCACATCTTTTACAACCTACACAATCTTCGGTTCTTGGCGCAGAAGCAATTTGCTTAGCTTTACATCCGTCCCAAGGTATCATTTCCAATACATCCGTGGGACAAGCTCGAACGCATTGGGTACATCCTATACACGTATCATAAATCTTTACTGAATGTGACATTGGGTCTATAAATTCCATTTTTGAACACAAAAGATTTTCGATCTGGTATCTGGTATAAAATAAGAAAATGAAATAAATAATATATTTTCTATTGTCGACACCAGACGAATCAATGATTTATAAAAATCTTAAGAATCAATAGATTTTTTAATCTGTTTATGAGAAAGGGCCAAGATACTTTGATTTCCATTTCAATAACCATGAAATATGAGAGAATATGAGTTCACGAATTCAATTCATGTTAATTTCTATATATATAATATATATATATAGAAATGTCATTAAGAATAGGATGATATGATATATTATATATCATATTAATACGTTTGTTTTTTTGTTATTAGGTTAGTAACTCTAACTCATAAATCTATATGAAAAAAGAGAAGAAAGAAAATAAATAAGAAAATAATAATAATAGAATATTATATTCTATTAAATTCTAATTCTATTAGATTCTATTTAGACTATTTTAATTAGGATATCTTAAAATAGAATCTTTTAAAAGTCTTATGTTTTTATTTATATGTGAAACATAGAAGAATTATGACTAATTCTTCAGCAAATTTCATTGATTGATACGAATTGATTTTCTGTTACCATGGATCGATGAAACAATAGGTAGCCCAATAGCTGCTTCAGCAGCCGCAATAGCTATAACAAAGATTGAGAAAATTTCTCCTTTTAATTGTCGACTATCAAATATATTGGAAAATGTGACAAGATTTATATTCACCAAATTCAGTATAAGCCCAAAACACATAAGTGCTCTAAACATACTTTGGCTTGTGATGAGTCCATAGATACTGATAGAAAATAAATAAACACTTAGAAAAAGTACATGCTCTAACATCATTGATAAATTCCTCATCTATCTCAATTCATTTCAATATGAACAAAAATTAAACCGATTATGTTGACTAGAATAGAAGAATTACAGAACAAAATAAGATATTCACAGTAGATTGAAGTAAAATAGATGAGATCCATTTTCATTCTTTAAGTTTAAAGAATGAAGTTCTTATTAGATTAGATTATTAACGAGCCGTAGTAATTGCACCTATCAAAGAAAACTAAAAGAATTATAGAAATGAGTTCAAAAGGAAGATAAAAATTTGTAGATAAATGAATAACAATTTAAAGAAACAGCTGTTTTTTCTTAATATAATATCTTCTTTTTTTTCAAAATTCCAATCAACAATGGTAAGATCTATTGGACATACGCGAACACATACTTCAGTTGATTCGACCACGAAAACGCTCTGATGTGATTTATTTTTCATAAGGATATTGAATAGTTACAGGTAAACAATTTGTATGGGATAAGGTAATTATGAAACTTTGTCCAATGTACCTTGCGGCTTGTATTGTTTGTTTGCCATAATTCATGAAACCAGTAATCATAGAGAACATATTTTATATATCCATGAATAAAATTTATATTTCTTTCTCTTGGATTTGGATAAGATAAGTTCTAAATATAGAATATTCATTATTGTTTTTTATTAATTTCTTATTCTTATTTCTAGTGAAACAAGTTGAAAATAAGTTGTCAATAATAGATTACCTAGAGAAATAGGTAAAGGAAATTTTCATCCAAGATTTAATAATGGATCCATTCTCATCCTAGGTAAAGTCCATCTTGTTGTGATAGGAATGAACAGAAACAAATAAGCCTTAGTTAATGTGATAAAGATACTAATTGCTATTACAAAAACTCTAAACATTTTATTTATTCCAAAGAGTTCAGTAAGAGATATGTACGGAATAGAAAAATTCCACCCACCTAAGTAAAGAACTGTTACAAATAATGAAGAAATTCATAGATTTAGGTAAGAGGCAAGATAAAAGAACCCGTATTTTATACCTTAATATTCGGTTTGATAACCTGCTACTAATTCCTCCTTCTGGTAAATCAAAAAGTAATCTTTCACATTCTGCTAGAGAAGACATTAGAAAAACTAGAAATCCTATGGGCTGACGCCAAAGATTCCATTCCCAAAAACCGTATTTGGACTGTGTCTCAATTCTATCAACTGTACTTGAACTATTAGATAATTCTAGTCGATGATAACATCACTGCTCCCATCGCTATTCCAAAACCGTACATGAAACCTAAGCTTCATACGGCTCCTCTATGGCCACAAATAAATGTAAGGTAAGGACTAGTTTAGTATTCTTTCTCTCCTTGGACCTTAGGTAAATACAATGTAAAGATAAACTGGAGGTTGGAGAGTCCTCAATTTGACCTCTAAAATTCTGTCTGCTAGAATAATAAAAAACACTTCCGAATTGATCTCATCCCTTATAAGGATAATTAGATTCTAATGAAAAGAATCAAAAAATATCTTTGTTCAGCAATAACTTAATCCTTCAATAAAATACTGGTTCTATTCGTAACTAGAAAGAATTGGGCATTAGGTAATGAATCATGATAAGAATCTTCATATGCATATGTTATGAAGAAAGAAATATTTTCTTATTATTAATTTTTTTTTATTCTATTATTATTATTTTATCATATTGCATTTTATTTGTCTTGTTCCTATTATTCTTTCTGAAAAAAAAAAGAACAAAATAATAAGAAAATCAAAGAAGAAATTCAAATTGAATTAATGAGTTTTTGGTTCCCGAATATCTAACTGATTTATTAATTTCTTATAACGCACTTTATTTTTCTTTGACAAATAAGTCAATAATCGTTGACGTTTTCCAAGAATTATTCGTAGACCCCTTTGTGATAAAAAATCTCTTTTGTGGAATTCTAAATGTGAAGTAAGTTTCCGTATCTTACTGGTGAAATGGAATACTTGAAATTCAACAGACCCACTATTTTCTTCTTTTTCTTCTTGTGTAATAACTGAGATGAATGAATTTTTGACCATAAATTAAAATTTCTATTTTTCTTTTCTGTGAATTTTACCGATCAGGAAAAATAATAATATTTATTATGCCAGTTATTTTTATCTATTTTATCTAATATACATCAAAATTGGATTTCATTCATATACTACTTTATTTTTTATATATGTTTTGTATATTTGTATCAAATATACAAAACATATATGTATTCAGGAAATAGAACAATTTATTTTTACTTAAAAGGATTCCACTCTTCCTAGTGAAGATTTATACACTATGAAATAAGTATTATGTATTAGAATATTACACATATTACACAGTATATATGTTTTGGCTTTCATCTATCGAATACGTTAATCCACTATAAATTCTTTTTTCATTTTTCATTGGAATTTAATTCATTATGAATTGTGAATACATATGTATTCTTGACATACTGAAACGACTGCTATTATTGGTATCAAACCAATAGCGATTCATACAAGCTACATCTTCTAATCGATAATTGGGCCAAAGAAACAATTTTAATTTACTAAAATCCTTTCTATCTTTATTAATATTTTTGTCCTCATTGAAAAATTTCTCATATTTTTTTATTTTGTTTTCATTGCAAAATCTTGGATTTCTATCCACAACATTAAAATTGGGGGAATTGAAACAAATTAGAATTCGAAATTCTCTACGACGTCTGGGAGATAGGATACCTTCAGGAACAAGTAAATCATAATGATTTTTGTCTCCACTCAAAAATATGTTGCTGTGTCGTACAATGTCTTTTTCAACCCCCTTTTTATCAATATATCTTTTTTTTGTGTATTTTTTATTTGTTTGGTGTTTCTTATTATCGACCAATGAAATATCCATAGTTTGATATATAATAGATTTTTCGTCCCTTCGTATAGATAGATAAATTGGTTCAATAATAAAAATCCCCTTTCTTATCAATTCTCCAAGAACTAGGTCCTTTTGAATCAACATTTCATCTATATTTATTTCACCTCTTTGAATCGAAGATATAGCAATTTCCTTTGGATTTATAAGTCTAAGTAGGAGACAATATACCCTTATATTTTTCATTATTTTATTATTCAAGGGATCAGCCCATCTTAGTTGAAAAAGAAAATATTTTTTCAAAAAGAAATCTAGTTCCATTTCATTCTTGCTCTTATATTGTTTTATATCCATATCCTTTTTTAGTTCTAATCTTGCGTAATCTTCTTCAACCTTGGAATTTCTTAATTCAATATCTTTTTTTTTATTAGATGATTCTTTTGTATTTACGTTAATGTTTTTACCTTTTTCATTTATAGAAAAATTCAAAAAGAGTGATTTGATTGGGATGATCCAAGGTTGAATTTTATATACATCAAAAAGTAGCACAAATTCTGGGAAGAACCAAGTTTCTATATTGTATATAGTATCATGATTTGATGCAGTATTATATAACCTTTTTTGATTGTATGGTTTTATCTCTTTAGTATAAAAAAGATCTTTTTTTCCCGTTTTTTTGAAATTAGTAATTTCAGTCTTAGTATTTTTCTGAATCTTGATGCCAATATGTACATTGTTCCAGATCTCACTATTATGTATAAAACGAATATGAAGAATTCTACAATCAAAATATTTTCTATCCAAAAGATTTGTATTTCGATCAATTTTATCAATAAGATATCCTTTTTCTAGATAATAATTACTCGGTATACTTACCCATACATAAAATGATTCAGGTTTCGATGTATTAAAATGATATGGAATTCCTTGGTCCCTCTTTTTTTCTAATGTTGATCCAGAAGTGTATAAATCAGGGAGGCTTATGTATTTATATGATAAAAGATCATATCTGTAATGTTTTTTCCATTTGTCTTTTTGACTCATAAATGAATTCGTCGCATAGTCATTTTTTTTCATGGAATAAATGAATTGGTATTCTTTATATAAATCCAATTGGCTTGATTCCTTGTTTTTAATCATACGATGTTTATTGATTTTATTATTGCATTCTTTAGTTAATAATCGAGACCTTTTTTTTTGAGGTAAATCATATTGATAATGACCTTTTAACCAGTTTTTCCATTCGTTCATTATATACGTATGAATTTTCTTATATCTTGATTGAAAATGAAATATTCCGTAGATCATAAAATAGTCTTTTAAATTATCCTTAAAAAAAGGATAGCTCCCTTGATATTGAAGTACAGGTCTCAATTGATACTTATTAAGTAATTGGTTTTGTGATATTTTGTAAAAAACATATGCTTGGGACATGGAAGATAAGTTCAAATAAGTATTGGAATCTTTATTACTATTCTTATTCTTAGTATTATCAGTATTTGAAAACAATTTTTTTATAGTCAAAATAAAATTCATTGTATCTTGATTTGTTTCATTTTTGTAAATGGGTTTCTTAAAAATATTTTTTGTTGATTCAAAGAAAGGTTGTACATTGATCTTAGAAATGGTAATGGTACATAGCAAAATATCTATGTATATTTTTTCAAGAAATGATTTAATAAAGTAGTGTGATTTGCGCATTAATCGGATTTTTTTTTTTTTTAATATTTTCAAAATATGTCTCTGTGATCCCGATCTTTTATTATCATAAATTAGAACTATTTCTTTTTTTTTCTTGTCTTTTACGGTCCGTTCCATTTGATTATTGATTTTGATTGTTTTATCAGAAATATCTTTAATTCTTCCTTCTATTAGTGAATATTTTAACCAATTCATCGTTCGATTTAGAACGGACGATTCACGAACAATCTTATTATTGCTTTTGAAATCTTTTTTGTTTTCGTTCGGTTCATCTGCTTTTTCTCTCCTCAATTCAAATGATAATTTTGGATTTACTTTCTCCAGTTTTTTCATTATTAGGTTGATAACTTGAACTATTTTTATCACTCCTTTTTTTTTTTCTTTTCTAACTTTTAGAAAGAATTTTATTTTTTTATTGAAAAATTTTAGAACTTGTAAAAATCTCTTTTTCACCTTTTTTTTTCTTTTTTGGAGTTCTTTATAAATAGGTTCAAAAAAAAAAGGTTGTTTTCGGGGAAACCCAAAAGGAAGTTCCGCTTCCATTCCCCAGACTGTTAAAAAACAAAAATTTGTTTTTTTCTCTTTTTTTTTAATTATATCTCTATGATGAGATCGTTCCTTAGATTTTCTCCAAGGTTTTAGACGGAAAGGGTATAGAATCTTTATCTGAATACCATTTATTAACCAATCTTGGGGAAATTCTGTTTCTGACAATTGAACACCATTATAGGTGCATTTAATATGCATTTCTCTATTCCATTCCTTAAAATCCTCGTCCCACTCGGGAATTTGGAATAATAACATACGTAAAATATTTTTGACTATTATGAATGAAGGTAATAGAATGTATTTTCTAATAAAAGATTGGGTTACTAACATCAAACCTCTTATTACTTGAGTAAATATAAAGGTATCCCAAGCTTCTGATATTTCTATCTGTTCATTTTTATATTCTTTTTCTTCTTTTGTATCTTCATTTTCAAAATAGGAAATTTTTAATTCTGATTCTTGTTCTCTGCCCATCCAATTCCTAAAAATTAGATTCTTCATTTCATTGATATCAAAAGACGAAAAAAAAGATGTTTTGTCTAGACGATCAAAAAAAAGTGAGGAACGTACATTGACTTGAAAGAGGCCAAAAATAACTGTTTTACGTCTTTGAGCGCGCATGGATCCTTTGATTAGATTGCGACGAAAATCCGATTGTTGTGAGTAACGTATCAAAGTAACCTCTCCCTCTTCCGTTTGATTATCATTTTGATCATTGTTACTAGTATTTTGAATACTAGAAAGATTATAAATACTAGAAATAGAATTGGTATTCTGATCATTATCATTAAAAATTATCACACGTTTGGCTCTTCTTGAATGAATCCCATAAGATTCTTCCTCCAATTCTTCTTCATTTTCTTCTTCCTCTTCTCCCAAATTCTCGGCTAATCTGTATGACCATCGAGAAACCTTTTTACTTATTTCTTCTAGTCTAATCCCAATAGATTTCTTTTTCATTGTTTTTTGATATTTTGTACGTGTTGTAATTACATAAAATACAAATTGCAAATATTTTGCCTGACTTTCTAAATCAATTACTTTTTCTACGGAATCATTAAGAAGTAGATTATGAATCTTATTTATAAAAAAAGATTCTACTAAATTTTCTGTATCTTTATAAGTATTCATGATTGCACGTGATTTTAATTCTTTTCTCGTTCCCCGATTTGGTCCTTTGAAAAAAGGATCATATGCTTTTGGAAAACATTCTTTTTTTTTTACATCATCACATAATATGGTTCTTTTTTCAAGTATATCCAGACTAGGAGATCTCTCATCTTTTTCTATAATTTTGATTCGGCTTATCAATTCATTGTTCAAATTGTACTCTTTTTTTTCATTAGTAGAAATCCAAGAATTATAAATAGATTCGTCATATAGTTTTTCTATTATGTACAAAGAAATTCTTTGTTCTAGAATTTCAGAAAAAGTTGATAAACTGGGCGGATATGTAAAAGATATTATTCGTCTCCCATCACTTGTACATGTAAAAAAAAAAAATTGTGACATTTCATTGCGTAAAGCCTTTTCTAATTTCTCATTTTTTATATATCGTAATGGACGATTCCATCGTTTATAATTGAAAAAAAAAGTGACAAAAGTTTTTTCAGCCTTTTCAACCCACAATCTTTTCTTTTTCTCTTCTTTCAGTCTTCCCAATTCCCAATTCCCTTGATGGGTCTCCAGATCAGAATATTTGTAAACTGGGCTATCTTGATAGCGTGCCTCTTGAAAGTGAAATTCATCCTTTCTTTCTCCCCCTTCTTCCGTTTCTGAGGTTTCTTTCTCTTTCAGTTTCTTAGTGAAAATAGGCGACGGCATTCTGCCTAAATAGTAAACACAGGTGATAAATAAGAGAATACTAAAGATTCGAGCCATAGAATTTCTCAATTCTGACACAAGATACTTATTAGATCGAATAGAAGGATTTTGCCGTATCCAGAATAATACCAATCCAACCCATTTCATGAATAAAATGTGACCAATTAACCAACCAACAAAACTACTTGTGAAAAAGAAAAGATTGTTGTTGCATCGAAACATAGAAATGTTGACTAATCTGGATAACGTGGAACTTGGTAAAATGAAATGGTTGAATAATTGAAAAATTAGATTATTCAGGAATACACATTGAATGCTAAGATTACGCATTGAATTTCTGGTAGTAGACCCAGAATCAAAAAAGTTTTTCTGATTGTTCCAGAATAAATGAAACAAAAGATACGGTAGAACTAGGACAGTTATTGTATGAGGTCTACCCAATGCTAGATGCAGAGGCGCATAATATATCGATATGAACATCATGA